AAAAAAATCTAACCTATATTCTTCCTTAGATCCCTTTTTTCACTCCGATAGTATCATAGATAGGAATCAATGCAAAGGAAATGAATGCATTTTTATACTAAAAAAATTAAGTATAGAAGATGAAATTCATTAAATGGAATAGACATAAAACTCAATCATACCACATCATTTCATTCTATTCTACGGATCTTACAAAGCCTGTTTATAGATGACATCATTCAGGTATGATCATAGAGAATATTCTCTTTAAGCGAACCGGCCTATCCTGTACTACGTAAAGGATTTACGCGGGTCTTAGCTGGATCCAGAGACACATTTGGTCGTGATTTACAATGTGGCGGATAAAATCATGTATCCGCATGGCCAAATCAATAGTTCAAGTCACACACTCCCATAATCCATTCTTTCTTTGCAAGATTCACTTCAACTAGTGGTATCAAATATAGAATAAAAGAGTGTTTCGTTGAAGAGAAGTATCCAAAAAACATGTGTGTTAAAAAAAACACATATTTATAGCAATGAAATAGTTTTGTCCTACCCAATATGATATATAATCAATTTTAAATATCTATTTTACGTTTTATCTATAAACTATAAAGGACCCGAAATACCTTGCTTACGTATCATTAGAAAGTGCATCAACATAAATACAGCAGTAAGAAGAGGCAATACAAAAGTATGTAAACTATAAAAACGAGTCAAAGTGGATTGGCCCACACTAGCACTTCCACGTAATAACTCCACTAAAGGTGATCCTATTAGTGGAATAGCTTCAGGTACACCAGTAACAATTTTGACTGCCCAATAACCAATTTGGTCCCAAGGTAAGGAATAACCAGTTACACCAAAAGATGCCGTTAATACAGCCAAAACCACACCTGTAACCCAAGTTAATTCGCGGGGTTTTTTAAATCCACCAGTTAGATACACACGAAATACGTGTAGAATCATCATTAGAACCATCATACTTGCTGACCATCGATGAACCGATCGGATTAACCAACCAAAGTTGGCCTCAGTCATTATATATTGAACAGAAGAGAAAGCTTCTGTAACAGTAGGACGGTAGTAAAAAGTCATAGCAAAACCTGTAGCTACTTGTACTAGAAAACATGTAAGTGTGATCCCCCCTAAACAATAAAATATATTGACATGAGGAGGAACATATTTACTGGTTATATCATCTGCAATCGCCTGAATCTCGAGACGTTCCTCAAACCAATCATATACTTTATTGAGATAGGTAGCCCGGGTAGATGACTCCCCCTCTGAGAACCGTATATGAAAATTTCATTTCATACGGCTCAAGCTGAAACACAAAAATACTGATTTCAACAGATATTTTATCAAAAGGTTAAAACTTCTTAATCATTTGATAGATTTGAACCAAGATATAAGATAAGAAAATCTGTAATTAAATCTTTGTGATTAGAAAAAAAATATCAAGTTGGCTCATTTATTTATTTTTTATTTTGATCATTACAGGCCTCTTGAATCTTCTCCTTCCTATTTTGAATTATTATTTTTTATTGAATTTTTTATTTTCTGTGCATAAAAAAAATCAGACTTCTTCTTTTTTACAAATTGATAGGAATTCTCTTGTTGAGACCCTATGAATCACCTGAAACCTCAGATTCATATTAGAACCACGATGATTTATTCTCAAGCTAAACTAAAAGGTTCTCTGAGTAAGAATCCTTTGATTGATCACTTTTTGAAAAATAGATGCAATGACTTGACTCAACAAAATCTATAGAAAGAGTTTTCTTTCGGTCAAAATCTGAAGAAGTTTCATTCATTTGATTTAGAAAATATCATTTCTAGTTAATATATTTCCATTTTTTTTTAGTGCGGTTACGAGGTCTGACTTAATAATAGGTATGAATCATAGTTCAATTTTTTCTTTTATTGGTCTTTTTTCGTGCTCCAGATATTAGAATAAATGTCTGACGAGGTAGAATTAATTATCTTGTTAGAGATAACAGACCTTTTCTATATATGATCCATAGGATCAATTATAACAAGTCACACACTCATTTTCCAAAAATACCGAAACAAAAAAAGTCCACGATCGAACTACCAAAATCTTTTATTTAGAAATAAAAATTTTCAGATTAGTAGTATCTGGCAAAATCTCATATCATACCTAATTCCTAGGAATCCCATCCAATAAAACAGAAGAGTTATAAATTTCCAAAATAATACATAAGAATACAGCAAATAGAGCCATTGCAACTCCCATAAGTGGTGTAGTACCCCAACCTGGAGCTACTTTACCATATTCTGAATTCAAGGGTTTCAATAAATTCCCTACAGTAGTTCGTTTTGGTCCAGATCTAGAACTATCTTCAAAAGTTTGCGTAGCCATAAATTCTATTTTATTAAATAATAATTGGTTAAGACCTGTTGACTTTGTATACTATTCTGTTGTATTTCTAAATAAATGATCTTTATAGTAGATCCATTCTGGAAATTATTAAAAAATGGAAACAGGAACTCTAGTCGCGATCTTTATATCTGGTTTACTTGTAAGCTTTACTGGGTACGCCTTATATACCGCTTTTGGGCAACCCTCTCAACAACTAAGAGATCCATTCGAAGAACATGGGGATTAGTTGAAGTAATTGAAGTAATGAGTTTCCCTTATTGGTAGACTCATTACTTCAATTAAATTGTTTCAAGATTTATTTCATTTTTTTATTTTAGTTGGAACCTTAGGTGGTTCTCGAAAAAAGATAGCGAAAAAGATTATCCCTAAAGTCGAGACTAAAAGGAATGTATAAACCAATGCTTCCATAGATTCGATTGTGATTTACAATTATAGCTTCCACACCTATTCATTTGAGATCATTTAATAAAATAAAGAAAAAGAATCAAAGAAAAGATGATGATTCAAATAAAGATTCCTTTTTCTTGTTTGTATCCCATAAAAAAAAAGAGGAAAGAAATATACCACAATAATGCTGTATCAGACAGTTTGTCTCTTTGTAGTTGGATCTCCAAGTTTTTGGAATGTTCCAAATTCCACTTGAGCATCCAAATCTGGATCAATACCAGCAAAAACATCTCTGAACAAGGTTCTAGCGCCATGCCAAATGTGTCCGAAAAAGAAAAGCAAGGCGAATGTGGCATGTCCAAAAGTAAACCAGCCCCTTGGACTACTACGAAAAACACCGTCAGATTTCAAAGTAGCTCGATCTAATTCAAAAATCTCACCTAATTGGGCGCGTCGAGCATATTTTTTAACAGTAGCAGGATCTGAATAACTTAATCCATTAAGTTCACCACCATAGAACTCAACAGTTACACCTACTTGTTCAACACTATATTTAGATTCTGCCCTTCTAAAAGGAACATCGGCTCTAACAATCCCGTCTTCATCTACCAAAACTACCGGAAATGTTTCAAAAAAGGTAGGCATACGACGTACAAAAAGTTCCCGACCTTCTTTATCTCTAAAAACGGGGTGTCCTAACCATCCAACCGCTATTCCATCTCCGTTATCCATTGAACCTGCTCTAAATAATCCCCCTTTTGCCGGATTATTACCAATGTAATCATAAAAAGCTAATTTCTCAGGAATTTTAGACCAAGCTTCTGATAAACTTAGATTTTCGCTTAGCCCGGCGCTAACTCTTCGAGATATTTCTTGTTGAAAGTATCCCTGATCCCATTGATAACGAGTAGGACCAAATAATTCAATTGGGGTAGTTGCTGAACCATACCACATAGTTCCTGCAACAACAAAAGCTGCAAAAAAGACAGCCGCAATACTACTGGAAAGTACAGTTTCAATATTCCCCATACGTAATCCTTTGTATAGACGTTGAGGCGGACGAACACTCAGATGGAATAAGCCTGCTAATATACCTAATGTACCCGCAGCAATATGATGAGAGGCTATTCCTCCTGGAACAAAAGGATCAAAACCTTCCACACCCCAAGCTGGATTGACAGCTTGTACTTTTCCAGTCAGTCCATAAGGATCGGACACCCATATTCCAGGACCATACAAACCTGTTACATGGAATGCGCCAAAACCAAAACAAGCTAGACCTGAAAGAAATAAATGAATTCCAAAAATCTTGGGCAAATCCAAGGAAGGTTTTCCTGTACGTTCATCACAAAATACTTCTAAGTCCCAATATACCCAATGCCAGATAGCTGCCAAGAAGCACAAACCAGAAAATACTATATGTGCCGCTGCAACACCTTCATAACTCCAAATACCTGGATTCGTTACAGTTCCTCCTGAAATATTCCAACCGCCCCACGAATTGGTTATTCCTAAACGAGTCATGAAAGGTATAACGAACATACCCTGTCTCCACATTGGATCAAGAACAGGATCAGAGGGATCAAAAACCGCTAATTCGTATAAAGCCATTGAACCAGCCCAACCAGCAACTAGAGCTGTGTGCATTATATGAACAGAAAGCAATCGACCGGGATCATTCAATACGACAGTATGAACACGATACCAAGGTAAACCCATGGAAATACCCCTTTATCAAAGAGAAATAGAAACTTGATTTTATCGCATTAAACTAAGAAGACTATATACTTTGTACCTAATACTGTGTACCTAAACTTTTTTTCAGTGGATTCTGTGGTTTATTTTTATTTCATCTTATTCAAAAGAAAAATAAGTAAACAACTCTGTTCGTAAGAACAAAGAGAAGCAGATCTATTCTATACCCGATAAGTACCAATACGCAACGGGAAGATTGCATTATTGGAGAATAAATGGATACTTTTTGATCATTCCAATGATCAATTCCTTGGTTACAGTTTTTTTGAATCCATTCTGGATTACTCTATCAAAAAACTATTCCATGTATCAAATAAAAGAAAAAGGAATGAAGACAAGAAATCATGGATTTTCACCTTTCTTTATTCAAGAATATATTCTTTATTAAAAAATATATGAATATGAAAAAGTAAAATAATGAGTATGAAATGAGTATAAAATTCGAATCAGAGTCAATCAAATAAGTATTTCAAAAAATTGTTTTTTTGTCATGTATCCATGGTGAATTACCGGTAGAAGGTTCCATCGGAACAATTATTAAAGGCACCTCGCTTTCAAAAAAAAAAAAAGAAAAGGAAATGGGAGAGAAAATTACTTTGAAAAAATTAATCAATTATTTAGCAACAATTCAAAAAATAATTTTTTGAATTATTTTGCAAATCCAAGAGATTCTTATGGAAATTCTAATGGAAATCCACATTAAAATTATCCTTTTTCTTTGTTCTTTTCCATGGATTTTAGAGATTCTTATACAGAATGAGAATTTTGATACAATAAAGATGTTCACTCTGTTGAACATGATTATCAAAAGAAAGTTCTCTGATTTCATTAAATATGATTTTATGAAAAAAAAAAATAAGAAATAGAGAAATTGAAGAATGGGAAGAAGAGCAAGAATCGTGCTTGGGAATATTATAGTAGCAAAAACCATTGGAATCGATATTTAATATATTGGATAATTTGCTTTATTATTGATTGACCCTAGTCGGAAAAAAGAATAACTGAAAGGTTTGAAGATTTATGCCGATCGGAACACCAAAAGTGCCTGTAATTCGTTCTGAGAAGACAGTTTTCGTTACTTTATCTGAACTATTTCAGGAAAAAAGAATCCTTTTCTTTTTCTATGCAGAAATATAGAATTCCCTTTTGTGAATCAGTTTATTGCTCTCATACTATTAATGGATCTCGAAGATGAAAATAATATTTAGAAATTCTCGGAAGGAAGGGCACTATCAGCAATGGCCCTTTATGATACTATGCAAGTTTCAGGTTCTGACGTGTGTACAATGAATCTAGGATTAGTTGCATCAGCGGCATCTTTGATTCTGGTTGGAGGAGCAATTCCTAAACGGGTAGCATTCCCTCACGCTAGGGTTTTTATTCACCAACCTTCTACTGGTTATTTTTGTGGAACTGCAGAGAAAATCCTAATGGAAGCAGAAGAAATGTTTGAACTTTGTAACACAATTGCGAAAATTTATGCACAAAAAACTGGTCAATCTGTAAATATTATACAGAATGATCTGGAAAGAGATACTTTTATGTCCGCAACCGAAACTCAAGATTATCTGTGGATCGCATAGCAAATCAAAAAAGAAAATCCTTAGTGATCTAAGTTCTTTTTCTCAATTATTTCTTTTGAGTATTGAATTAAATAGAAATAATTGATAAAAATAATATTTGGTTAAGATCAATCTAAGCCAAACCATTTTATTCTATATTATAGATATACATAGAATATGCCAACTATTAAACAACTTCTTAGAAACAGAAGACAGCAAAAAAAAAATGTTAAGAAATCTCCCGCTCTTAAAGGATGTCCTCAGCGTCGAGGAACATGTACTAGGGTGTATGTGCGACTCGTTCAGATCATGAGTTCGAACAAATAAGAGAATTTTTCTAGTATCAACGACCAATACTGATAAATAGGATAGTAACAAAAAGGTATATAATATACCTATTAATTCTATAGAATCTCAAATTTATGGTTTTCATTGGTAAAAATCCAATCATTCTCGATTTGAAATAAGAATCAATTCTCCATTGGTAGCAAAAGGTTATCCATTAAGCGGAGGAAAGAGCATTATAGGAAGCATGCTCCTTTTTGAAAGAACGGACTCATAGGGTCAGCTACCTAGCCAACTTTTCTAATTAAATGCCGTCACTGTATGGATAACTCCTAGTGTGAAAAGGGCTATTACTTTCTAATTAATAGGTAGAGCCAAAGAATATGAACTATACAAGTTCATAAAATCGTTTGATTAAATGAAAAAAGAAGCTCCGGTGTATAGAGAGGACCTCACCGTTTGAGAGGTAACCATAGAAACGATGGAACCCACTATTTTTTTTTGAATATAGAAATTGAAGAATGGGAAGAAGAGCAAGAATCGTGGTTGGGAAGGTTATAGTAGCAAAAGCCATTGGAATCGATATTTGATATATTGGAGTAGTTCGTTTTGTTATTGATTGACCCTAGTCGGAAAAAAGAATAACTGAAAGAAATCTAATCCGTTAGTTATTTTATTCAATAAGATTGAATTTATTTCAATGAGCAGAGTGAGACGCGGATATATAGCTCGAAGACGTCGAAAAAAAAACCGTTCCCTTGTATCAGGTTTTAGAGGAGCTCATTCAAGACAGACTCGAATGATTATTCAACAGAAAATGAGAAGTTTATATTACTCTTATCGAGACAGAGGCAGGAAAAAGAGGTATTTTCGTCGTTTATGGATCACTAGAATAAATGCAGTAACTCGTGAAAACCAAATATTTGATAGTTATTGTAAGTTTATCCACAATCTGTATAAGAAACAATTTTTTCTAAATCGTAAGATACTTTCACAAATAGCTATATCAAATAAGATTGGTCTTTATAAGATTTCTGATAAAATCATTAAACCTAATAAGGTTTATGAATAGATACTAAAATAATCTTTTAGTAATCATTAAAACAGGATTTCCCGGAGAATGAACTCCAGGAAGGTATAGAAGAAAAAAAATTTAGATAAAGATTAATAGTAACAATTACGAAAATCTTTCAAGATTGTTTTTTCCTTTTTTTATAACACAAGAATTCAATCTGATTTCTAAGTGTTTTCAAACAAAATATTCACTATTTTAGCTTGAGTTCCAATTTGGAGTTTTGAGTCAATTGGGAAGTAGGCTTATGGATTTCTCGTTTTATAACGAGTAGTTCTTTATTTTTTTGATGAGTAGTTCCTGGTTCGCTTTTAGGACCAGGAGTTCCAGATTCAGTTTTAAGACCTGGAATTCCTGGTTCGGTTTTAGGACCTGGAGTTTTCGATTCAATTTTAGTACCTGGAGTTCCGGATCCAGTTTTAGAACGAGGAATTCCTCATTTGGTTTTAGGATAAGGACCAAGACCTGAAAATCTTGATTCAGTTTTAGGAACTCCTAATTCAGTTTTAGGAGGAGTTTTTCTGAATCTTTTTTTATTTTTTTTTTTCTTTTTATTCTCATTTTCACGACGACGTTTTAAGATCTGGCGCCAGCGTCTCCTAAAATGTCTCTCATTTTCAAGAAAAGGTAGTAAACATAAAATACGAGCTTTTTTTATAGCAGTAGTCATTAATCGTTGTTGTCTCAAGGTTATTTTAGTAACTCGTCTAGGTATTATTTTTCCTTGGAAACCAATAAATCGACTAATTAAACTTAAATTCTTATAATGAATTTGATTCCTTGATGGAATCAAAAAACGTTTATTACGGAAAAATTGTTTACGAAGACGAATACGGTATTTAGAAGAATATCTAGAATTTTTACTACGACGAAATTCAAATTCACGACGAACAGAAAGGTATTGACGAAGAGGAATATATTGATACATTTTCCGTAAACGAGATTTAGGAAAATGTTGTTTGAATTTATGAAAAGGGTTATTGAATTTACCAAGAGGTTGCTTGGGTTTATCAATACGAACAGGTTGCTTGGGTTTACCAATACGAAGACGTTGTTTAAATCTATTCATGGTTTATTCCTTATTTTTAAAATTCGAATTCTTGATTCATTTAAGATCCAACCAAAATAGGTTTTGATTCACATATCATTTGATTACTTCATTTATATAAATGGAATATCTAGACACATGATATAATCTCTAAACTAAAATGAGATTAAGTTTGATTCATAGATATTTTTTCCATTATATATAGAAAGAAATATGGCAAGTTCTTACTTTATTTATTTTATTACTTGCTTGCAAACATGATCTTTGTTTCCTTTGATCTATTTTTTTTTTTCTCTATGAGTCGTATGTTTGTTACAATAGCGACAAAATTTTCTCAATTCTAATAAATTGGGTGTATTGGAACGATTCTTTTGTGTAATATATCTAGAAATACCCATTGATTTTTTATTGACACTTCTTCGAACACAACTAGTACATTCCAAAAAAACTCTGACTCTTACATCTTTGCCTTTAGCCATGAACCTCCTTTATATCTTTTGATTGATTTCTTTGGTTTAACTTAACTTTCCTATTTTCGGTTTTTGAATCGAAAAATAAGAAAAAAATCAATAAGAATTCTTAACTAGTTTTTTTTTACATTTCAAAAGATTTTTTCGAAATTATCTATCTACATAATTAAAAATTGATTTTTTTAAGTTAAGTAATAAAAAATAGAATAAAAATGAAGTAATACAATTTCTTTCTAACTATCAAGTTTTATTTTAAACCATCATACTTATTTCAGTCTCTTCTTTTCGACTATGATTTCGTCTAGCTTACGCTAGACTAATAAATTCCATTTTTTCCAAAATTCGGTTCGATCTTGAGCGGATTTACTGGATTCTGGATTTCTATTCACTGAATTTTGGATAAGCTTCTAGAAACTTTTTCTTTATATCATATCCCTTTTATCTATCCTAAAGATTTTAAAAAAGAATCGTCACATGGAATTCTATTCTCCTTCATTTTTTTCAAATATGAAAAATTAATAACTAAAATCAAAAAAAAGGAAATGATAAAGCATCTGGGAATAAACGATTTATTTCTATTAATAGACCTGCTAAAGAAAAAAACCATAGAGTACTGATTACAGGTGCCACAGAGAGATATGTTTTTATATCTTGCATTGCAAATTCTCTTTCTTTATTCTATTGGAATACATGTATGGTCAGATGCTTTAGTTCAAGAATTTTTTAACTTCGTTTTCTTTTTTTAGACACAAATCCTCATTAAAATAGTATGTATAATGAACCAATAGATAAGAATTTCCTGCCTCACCTAACAAACAAAAGAAAGAAGCCCTTTTTCTGAGCATTACTCCTCAAATATGAATTCTTCATTTATAGGTTAGATTTAATTTCAGATGTATACTATTCTTTTTTTTCAGATGTATACTATTCTTTTTTTATATTTTATATAAGAAATGACAAGAAACTTTGATATCAATAGAGAAAAAAATGATCATATATATAATATATGGAAAAGAAGACAAGGATTTTGTACAATGACACTGTACATCAAGTTCGAAAAGGGGTGTAGCGCAGCTTGGTAGCGCGTTTGTTTTGGGTACAAAATGTCACAGGTTCAAATCCTGTCATCCCTACCTATTACTTTTCCTATAGGAAATGAACAGGGATTTATTAAGGTCGTTAATTTGCGGATACTCTATGTATAAGAAATGTTTTAGGATAGAAATAGAAAAAGATCTTTTTTGTTTTACAAACGCTCTTAGTTCAGTTCGGTAGAACGCGGGTCTCCAAAACCCGATGTCGTAGGTTCAAATCCTACAGAGCGTGATTTTCTCTAAAAAAAAACAAAGTGAAATTCAAACTGAAATTTGACCTTTCGATAGAAAGGTAGAAAAAGTCTGTAAAACAAAAAAAATTTTTGATTAAATCAAAGGTCTAACTGATCACCACGTCTGTATTGTAAATATGCAGTCACGAATAATCCTGCCAAAGTGATAGGAATGAGGCCTAAGACAATTCCAAATAGAGAAACTTCAATCATTTCCGTTTTAGTAGATGAAAAAAAGGTTAAGATCTATCTTTAAATATTAATCTGAATTATCCATGAATCTCAATGAAAAAAAAATAAAAAAAATAATTGGCAATTGTTGCGGAAAGAACCAGAGAATACCTGAAATCTTTAAGAAAGATTTTTCTGAATTTTTAATTCAATTCATTTCAAATAAGTTGTATCTTTCTTAAACCAATAAATAGAACTAAAGTTATAGTTAAAGCAGCCAGTAAAAAACTGAAATAACTAGTTATAGTAAGCATGAAAAGGCTCAATTCAATATGTTTTTTTACTACATATATTGATAAAGTACTTACCTAAGTTCTAAGATGGTAATTAAGAACTATAGAATAGAATCAATTCTATTCTATAAGTTCCAATGAAAAATTCACGATTCATTGATCATTTTAAAATACTATAAAAAAAGAATTGAGTGGCTCTATTAAAATTCTGAGCCAATAAATTCACTCTCAACTCAAATTTGAGAATTGAGGAAATTAATAGTAATTGATAGTATCAAAAAGCTGTCTTATAAAAATTATGTCATTTCATTTTAATTAATGATGATGAAATCCTATTTTCGTTTTAGGGAATTTTGGAATAAAAGAGTTGATTTGAAAAGAATTTCTATTTGGATCATTTCTTTTCTTTTTTGTGTCAAAAAATCAATTTGAAGATGAGTTATTTCTTTTATCTTCTTAGATTCTATATTCTATCAATTCATAGAATAAAGTTCTATTCCATACTTTTAGTTCGCTAAATAAAGAATCTTTCTGGTTGACCTAATTCAACAATGATTGATCACGAATAGAAATTGTTCCAAGGATGTTTTCTTTCTGTCCTATGCTTTCTTTATTTCATTTAGTATTATCTATATCTATCATTTTTTTTTATCAATTCTGTATTTAAGAAATTATTTTATTTAATAAAATATTTGTGTTTATTTTTGATTATTTTTTATTCTAATATACCAACAAATTCCTTGAAATGAAAGAATTCAAATAAGAGTTATAAAAAAAAGAGATTTCACATAAAAATATATATGTGTATATGTATATAATGTAATATATGTATCTATTGTAATATCTAAAAATAGATAGGTTTTTTCTGGAAAAAAATAAAAAATTTTCAAGAAGAAATTTTTGATTGATAGCAAAAACTATTGGAATCCATATTTTATATATTGGAATAATCTCTTTTTTTATTGATTGACCCTAATTATGTCAATACAATAATAGAATATATTTATTAAATGATATCGAGATGATTTTTTTTTTTCTTCTTCATTTTTTCATCGTCAAATTGAGTGTAAAAAAAGGTTCAATCAAATGGAACTTTGTAATAAAATGAAACCTTATATCTTTCTATATTTTTGTCCTCTTTCTCTTATTCTTTCATTAAGACTGATCTTTTCGAAATTCTTATCAGAATTGACTATAATCACTTTAGTTAGTTAAGTTTTCAAATTCGATTTTTCGAAGATGATTACTTCCCATTTCGAAGCTAATAAAGGAAAGCTTATAATAATTTCAAGTGTCCTCTATAGATCTATTGAAAGTTATCTATAGATCAGAATAAAGAGGATTATGTAGATTTTTGTATCGATCGAAGCTGCGTTGCTATGCCATAGCAAGGATAGTTATACTGATTCGGTATACTCGAAATAAACTTTTGGTACAAGATGGACGATCTCACAAAGATAGATAAAAGAACAGTAAAGTAGTTTTCTATTTACTTATCCTATCTTTCACGGAATCAATTCCTTTCTTTGAATGTACAAAAATTTGTGGAGCTCAGCATGTCTGGAAGCACGGGAGAACGTTCTTTTGCTGATATTATTACCAGTATTCGATACTGGGTTATTCATAGCATTACTATACCTTCCTTATTCATTGCGGGTTGGTTATTCGTCAGTACGGGTTTAGCTTACGATGTTTTTGGAAGTCCTCGGCCAAACGAATATTTCACGGAAAGTCGACAAGG